GGCTAAGGGATGGGGAATCTTTCTCCTGTTACATGAATCAAATGTTTCATTTCATCCGGGAAAATCCATCTCTTTCTCAACAATGTCTTTGTCATTTGATCCAATAGCGTTCCGTTAGATAGGAACAGATTTGATAAATACTGATAACTCTCGGATAGAGTATTAGAACGGAAAGATCCATTAGATAATGAACTATTGGTTCTAAACCATCTCTGGCGATGAATCAACAATTCGAAGTGCTTTTCTTGCGTATTCTTGATGAACCAGCGTTTATATATAGATGTAGGAGGATTTGTTTGGGAAGCAATAAGCCCCTTTGACATCTCTTCATCTGCAAAGAATTCTCGACGTGAAAACACAGAGACAGAGGGCTGATCTTTGAATAGGGAAAAGAATGGATCCGCAGGGTCCCAAATGAATTGGCTTGGTCGAAAAAAGCCCTGTTCTTTGGAAGATCTATCTCGTGTCTGGTACTGCATGGTTCCACTCTGCAAGAACTCCGAATCATTCTCTTGAAGCTCATCCTCTTTATGATAAATGATCCATTTGCCCCGAAATGACCCAGTCAAATAGGGAAATCCCAATTCAGTGGGCCTTTTGATACAATCAAATAGATTGCCACAAAGGCGCCATATTCTAGGAGCCCAAACTATGTGATTGAATAAATCCTCCTCTATCTGTTGCGGATCGAGGACCCCTTCCCCTTCTTCAAACTCCGATTCGTATTTTTCATATAGAAATCCCTGATCAACGATAGAACAAGATCCATTTTGCATCATATCTAACTGATTCCTTGGTTCGGACCGAAGAAGTAATGTCACTCGATTATTATCAAACTGACTGCAATATTTTTCTGTCCGTGAGGATCCCGCCAGAGCCAGAGCGCCTTCTACTTCTAATAGTAATAATAGTAATAGGCCATGAACTAGATCAGAATCATTCTCAACGAATCCATAAGAAGTGATCCAATTTTTTTCATCGTGTCTGGATGAAGACCAAAGATCTTGAGCGACCGATCCGGCAGAACAACTCAAAAGATAAAGAAGTATCGTGAATTTCTTCATGCTCGTTCCAAGTTCGAAGTACCATTTGTACAAATAAGAATCCCCTACCTTACATGATTTCTTCTTCATATAGATAGATATAGGATCTATGGGGCAATTACTTAGAAGTACATTTTGTGTAACAGCCTTTCCTATCTGATAGAAAAGGATCCCATGATCCTGAACCGATCTTATCTGGGATCGAAAATCCCAAGTTTTTCTATGAAGAGCTGATCTAATTGTATTAGTTTCTATAATGGATTTCTTCTGTGTAATACTAATTGATAGGGCCTCATTGATAAGTGCTACAAGATCTCGCGCATTGGAACCCATGGTTATGGACCCGAATCCGTTAGTATGGAACATCTTCTTTTCCAAGTGAAATCCCCTAGTATATGAAAGAATGAAAAAGTGCTTTCGTTGTTGTGGAAGAAGAAGCCTTCGTATCTTAATGCATGTATTGAATTTATTCGGAGCTATTAGAGCGGGATCCACTTTTTGGGGAATATGAGTCGAAGCAATAACAAGAATCTTTCCAGTGGAACATCTTTCACAATCCCTGGAGAGATAGTTCTCTAATAGACCGAGGGATAAGTAATTCGACTCATTCACATGCAGATCATGAATGTTTGGAATCCATATTATGCAAGGAGACATTGCTTTTGCTAATTCGAATTGAAGGGTTATATCAAATCGGTCTATTTTCGGCGTCATATACATAGTTAGCACATTCGTCATAGTTAGCAGCTCCGTATCAATATCAAGGTCATCATCACTATCATCAATATCGTCACTATCATCAATATCGATATCATCAAGAAGATAACCTTTAGGCTTGTCATCCAGGAACTTGTTCGGAAATACCGTAATGAAAGGAACATAGGAGTTTGTCGCTAGGTATTTGACCAAACAGGATCGTCCAGTTCCTATAGAACCTATCACTAAAATACCTCTAGAAGGGGATAGGGCTAAGCGGAGCGAAAAGGGTTTTCCATGAGGAGATGGGGAAGGGGAATGAAAACTATCAGCCCCACACGAGGTTTGTGAATAAGTGATTGTCTGATAATGAGCAAGGAATATCCGTCTTTCTGCTAAACAGGATCTATTGAACTCATAATTCATTAGATCCTTTTGATGAATGTCAACTAAGTATCGTAAGGAAATTGATCCCGGTTGTTCAATCATTTGATAACCAGAGTCATTCTTTGTTAAATGATCACTATGAGTCAGACTCAATAGGATTTGATCAATCCTTTTTTCTGTCGTTAAGGTGGAGAACTGAACCAAGAATTCTCTTTCTTCATCATCAATCGAATCACTGTTCGCGACCCAGAATTCTATTTTCTCATCAATCCAATCACCGTTCACGTTTTTTCTTTTTCTTATCAATGAATAGATCTCTTTACTTGTACGACTTAGATGTCTCGTATTTCTCGAAAAAATGATTCGATTGATGG